AATGTTAAAAAAAAGATTACTACGTGATTTTTTGAATATGCCTATATCTATCGCTTTTGCTTCATTGATTTGATTCTCTCAATAGATACCGAGATTCATATTGGAAATCAAAAATATAGTAATTCAAACTATAAGACATAGGAGTAATTCAGATTGATCAGAACAAATAGATATAGCAAATAAATGGAATTGGATGCTATGTCAATCCCATATATGGAATTGATATTCGCATATATCAAGATAATATTGTAGATTGATATATAGATCCATATCAAATGCAGCCTCTATCTTTATTTTATTCCAGGGGGCAGCTTTATAACAAGAATCTAACTAATAAATAGTATGGTAGAAAGATTCATCTATTTCTTTCTACCATACTATCTATCTATTAGAATACTGCCGATTCTAGTCCACTCATTTCATTTAAGACATGAAATTGGAATCTTTTTCATTTTATTTCGTCAATTTTGGCTAAGAACTCAGAAGTCAAGTTTCATTCAAATTAGTTAATAATTAATCGTTTTGACTGACTGTTTTTACATAAATGATAAGTAGAAAAGCGGTAGGAACTAGAATAAATAGTGCAGTAGCAATAAATGCAAGAATATTTACTTCCATAATCTCATCGGTTTTTTACTTCGCAATAACTCGGGATTTAATCCCATAGAGATGATAAATCTTTGGCCTGTAAATTCAATGAATGAATATTACCTCTCGATGATCTTGAATCAGATCAATATCATGAATAACAATATCTGAACTATCAAATAAATTCGTCGTCGAGAATTGAATAGTATAACATAGGAAGTTCTTTTATCCATACCGCCCCAAACTTGGATTGCTGACCTAACCCAAAATTCCTTTATTTATTTATCATTTTTTATTATCTGTTCTTTTTTTCTCTCTAATCTATCTAGTTCCTTCTTGTACAATCATCTGATGAAGTCTCATCAAATAGCTCTTCCACTTCCAGTGGTCACATAGTTACAAACCCAAACAAACAATAAAAGCTAAATGGAAAAAGAAAGGAGTTTAGAACGAAACTATTTTTGACTTGGAAGACAAAGAAGTGTGATAAAGATGAGACCGTATAAAATGAATATTCATCAAATTTACTATTTTCCGATTTGTTCTTTCGTCGATGGGGCCTTAAAACAAAATGAAAAATAGGAAAAATGATTCATTCGCCTTTCTAAGAGGAGTAGGATCTTTGGTTGATCTGTCCTTCCCCCTCCTTTCTTCGTAGATTATTAGCCCCGGGACACCTATACCAAAAGCTCAGTGTGCAATTTGCATGAAATCTATTTTGCAACTTCAAACTAGTAAGTCAGGTTCCATAAATCCGTAGCCAGAAAAATAAATTGTTTTTTTTTTTGTTTTTTCTGGAAAGTATTTTCTTATATTCAATTTTGTATTGGACAAGAAAGGAATTCCTTTTGTGTATGCGCGCCTCAAAAAAGTATAGTACTCGATTCCATTACATGCATCGGGGGCAATCGAAAAAGCCAGCATTTCTTGGAATACTGACTATAATGCTACCAATAATTGTACTAATCCAACCGCATATGTCTTTCTCCTACCAAAAGGAAAGAAAAAAGAAATAAGGATTTCCCCTTTGCTTTGACAATGGAATTCTTCCCCCGGTCCCCTTCAGAAAAAGGGAGAGATTTTTTGATATATTTATTGGATCCGTCGGGACTGACGGGGCTCGAACCCGCAGCTTCCGCCTTGACAGGGCGGTGCTCTGACCAATTGAACTACAATCCCAGGGAAATACGGGATCTAGCAGAAAATTTGATTCTTTTTTATCTCCGGATCGGGTATTTCTGAAGTACAAAGGGAGTTATATCATCTCATGGCGGATTGGCTAATTATTGGGCCGAGCTGGATTTGAACCAGCGTAGACATATTGCCAACGAATTTACAGTCCGTCCCCATTAACCGCTCGGGCATCGACCCAGGAAGAATCAATTTTCGACTTATTGGTAATCCATGATCAATTTCCTTTCGTAGTACCCTACCCCCAGGGGAATTCGAATCCCCGCTGCCTCCTTGAAAGAGAGATGTCCTAAACCACTAGACGATGGGGGCCCGCTTGACCAACGGCCATCATACTATGATCATAGTATGATCCGTTTTTTGAAATTGTCAATATAATCAAATGATTCTAGCCGAGGGATCTTTCCCCCTTTCAGAATTGCATAGAATTGTTTTTTATTCGTCATTGACGAATTATTCATTAGAATCGACATTAGAAATCTAGTAGTAGTATTTTTTGTTTTTTTTTTTTGAATTATTTCAATTGAATTTATTTCTATTCGAGTCGGTCTTGAAACAATTCATTGCATTTTCTCCTAGACTTCCTAGGTAAATCCATTTTATTATTCAACAATGAGCCACTAGACACTATGTATCTACTGCACGTACTTAATGCATATATACTTATGTTTATAATATATGTACATATAGATATTTTATCCACATAGTGAATAATTCCGGA